GATTCTTGAATACCTACTATGGTAGAATATTCATGTGGTATTTTCTCAGATTTTGCACGTGTGATACATGTTCCTTCTATTTCTCCAAGCAAAGCTCTTCGCATCGCAATGCCTATAGTATCGGCTTGCCCTTTCATAAGTGGAGACAGAATAAAGCGTCCATAATAAAGACGCTTACTGTCTGCTCTTGATTCAACACACTTCCACTGTAGTGTCCGAGTAGATACTGTTACTTTCTCTCGAACCATAGTAATATTATTTGATCAGATCATTGAATCGTTTATTTCTCTTGAAATCTCTTCAATGTTTATGTCTACACACGTCTTTTTTTAGGAGGTCTACAGCCATTATGTGGCATAGGGGTTACATCCCGTACGAAACTTAAGAGTATACCACTTCTACGAATAGCTCGTAATGCTGCATCTCTTCCGAGACCAGGACCTTTTATCATAACTTCTGCTCGTTGCATACCTTGATCCACTACTGTACGAATAGCATTTCCTGCTGCGGTTTGAGCAGCAAATGGTGTCCCTCTTCTTGTACCTCTGAATCCACAAGTACCGGCAGAGGACCAAGAAACCACCCGACCCCGTACATCTGTAACAGTCACAATGGTATTGTTGAAACTTGCTTGAACATGAATAACTCCCTTTGGTATTCTACGTGCACTCTTACGTGAACCAATACGTCCATTCCTACGTGAACCAATTCTTGGTATAGGTTTTGCCATATTTTATCATCTCATAAATATGAGTCAGAGATATATGGATATATCCATTTCATGTTAAAACAGATCCTTTATTTTTATTTGTACATCGGGTCCTTTAGAGTCCCTTTTCGAAAGATTATCCTTGTCTTTGTTTATGTCTCGGGTTGGAACAAATTACTATAATTCGTCCCCGCCGACGGATCAGTCGACATTTTTCACAAATTTTACGAACAGAGGCCCTTATTTTCATATTTGTCATTCCTTACCTTAACTGAATTCCGAATCTATTTCTTGGAAGAAAATAAGTTTCTTTAGATTTTGAACTTCGAATTGTATCCCCATGAAAGGAATGTTGAAGTTGAAACAACTGCCTAATCGGTCGAATCCTTGTTGCGGAGTCTATAAATTATACGCCCTCTGGTGGAATCATAACGACTTACTTCAATTTTGACTCTATCTCCTGGTAGTATCCGTATAAAACTACGTCGGATCCTTCCTGAAACATAACCTAGAATCAGATCTTCATTCTCTAAACGAACCCGGAACATACCATTGGGAAGTGATTCAGTAATTAAACCCTCATGAACCCATTTTTGTTCTTTCATTCCAGGTAAAACCCCCTTGAAGTATCAACTAATGGAGGAGGAGTGATATTAGACAACCCGTCCTTTCTCTTTTTTTTTTTTTCACAAATAGGAAATTTCGGATCTAATTCGGATATTAGAAGGATTACCATATATAACACAAAATTTCTCCGCCGATTCCTTCTAGTCGAGCCTCTCGGTCTGTCATTATACCTCGAGAAGTAGAAAGAATTACAATCCCCATCCCACCTAAAATTCTAGGAATTCGTTGATAGTTAGAATAGATTCGTAGACCAGGTCGACTGATCCGTTTTAAATTTAAAATAGTTCTATATGGTCCTTTCCTATTCCTTCTATGTTGGAGGGTTAAAACCAAAAAATATTTATTGCTTTCCCGATGTTTCCTCACGTTTTCGATAAAACCTTCTCGTAAAAGTATTTTAACAATGTTTTCGGTGATGTTAGTAGATGCTATTCGAACTGTCCCTTTTCTATTCATGTCAGCATTTCGTATCGAGGTTATTATGTCAGCAATAGTGTCCCTACCCATGATGAACTAAAATTATTGGTGCCTCCAAATTTGGATATAATAAACATGCTCTTTATTTTATTTATTTATGAATTATTAAAGGTATATACGTGAGACACAATCTACTAATTAATCTATTTCATTCAAATATCCCTATATCATAGTCTTATCTTATAATACCTCGGGGGCTAATGAAACTATTTTAGTAAAATTTAACTGTCTCAATTCTCGGGCGATCGCACCAAAAACTCGAGTTCCTTTTGGATTTCCTTCTTGATCAATGACAACTGCAGCATTGTCATCATATCGTATTATCATACCGTTGTTACGTTTGAGTTCTTTACAAGTACGTACAATTACAGCTCTGATCACTTCTGATCTTTCTAGAGGCATATTTGGTATTGCTTCTTTGATCACAGCAACAATAACGTCACCAATATGAGCATATCGGCGATTACTAGCTCCTATGATTCGAATACACATCAATTCTCGGGCCCCGCTGTTGTCCGCTACATTCAAATGGGTCTGAGGTTGAATCATATCATTTTTGAATCTGTTCTTTCAATGCAAAAAGGGCGAAGGAAAAAAAAGAAATATTCTTTGTCCAAAAAAAGAAACCTGCAATTTTTTTTATTCCAAAGACCCCTTTTCTTTGGTTCTATATTTCTATCCCGAAATAATGAATTGAGTTCGTATAGGCATTTTTGACGCCGCTATTGAAATAGCCTTTCTGGCTATATTTTCTGCTACTCCGCCCATTTCATAAAGTATTCTACCTGGTTTAACAACAGCTACCCAATATTCGGGAGATCCTTTCCCCGACCCCATACGTGTTTCCGCAGGTCTTACTGTAACTGGTTTGTCTGGAAATATACGTACCCATATTTTTCCACCACGACGTGCATTTCGTGTCATTGCTCGTCTCCCTGCTTCTATTTGTCTAGATGTGATCCAAGCAGGTTCAAGTGCCTGAAGAGCATATCTACCGAAACAAATACGATTACCTCGATAAGATATTCCCTTCATTCTTCCTCTATGTTGTTTACGGAATCTGGTTCTTTTGGGGTTATAGTTGATGGTTGTTTCGCAATTCCATCTCTACTACAGAACTGGACATGAGAGTTTCTTCTCATCCAGCTCCTCGCGAATGAAACGATTGAAAAATAGTTAATTAAGATAGACATGTATTTAATGAATAATACACTGAATCATGGGATTCGTTACTATTTCATCTAATCTATTCCAAATTTGTCTATCTTGTTTGGATATATAACTAAATATATATTTTATTTATAGATAATGAGATAATGTCATTTTTTATAATGTTATAACGAATCTTTCTTTTTTTTTTTTCTTTATCGTATCGGATCGCCCAAAATTTAGCAATCCAATAAAATAAAACTTTCGCGGGCGAATATTTACTCTTTCAATATCTAGTTCAGTTGGAGGGTTATCCCATGACCTCTCAGAATAAATGAATTAGTCCTCGGTTCGTTCCGCCATCCCACCCACTGAATCATTAGGATTCGTTTTCAATAGAATCGTCAGCATTCACAGGTTCCGTCGTTCCCATCGCTTCTCGATTAATGGTTAGGTCTGAATTCTACAATGGAGCCCCTAATGAAATTTTTTCTTGAGTCAATCTTCTCAGTCTTTATTGGCTCGAAGCTCTTGATTTTTTTGTTCTATGAACAGATTCATCTAATTAGGGATGAATCAGAGTATTGATGCTTTATTACATTGCTTTTTATGAGATGACTTATAGACCTTACATATTAGATTGGAATCATATATCATTAATATTCTTTTTCTCTCTTTCTCTCCCCCTTCCAGTTATCCACATCCTTCTATATTTCGCTTCACAACTCATAATCAGATTGGTTTTTCTTTTGTTTATGCAAAAAAAAGATTTTAGTTGCTATAATGATATGACCAATATATCATATCTTGACTGGTTCTTTGGATCCAGATAATACGAAGCAATGAGTTGGTTATTAGTTCTATAGTTATTAGTCCATACTATGGGCCGGTCCACTTTTTTTTTTGAATCCTAACCCTAAAAAAAGAACCAACGAGTCACACACTAAGCATAGCAATTATATGAAATGGTCAATCTAATTTTTATTCAGCCCTATAGAATTGCTCATTTTTGTTTTGATTGAATAGAAAAAGAATGAAAAAGTTTGTCATTTTTTGTTCCATCACTGGATAGAACGGAAAGGCAAGTAAAGGCTTCTTATTCCTCGTCTACAAATATCCAAATTTTGATGCCTAATACCCCATAGATAGTTCGAACTGTATAAGAACAATAATCAATTTTAGCTCGAATGGTTTGTAGGGGAACCCTACCTTCTCTGATCCATTCGACACGTGCAATTTCTTTTCCGTCGATACGCCCTGCAATTTGTATTTGAATTCCTTTTGTATCTGCCTGTTCAGTTAATTCAATAGCCTTTTTCATTGCCTTGCGAAATGAAACTCTATTTTTTAATTGTCCGGCTATAAATTCTGCAAGAATATTAGGGTGTCCATAAGGTTTTGCAATTCTTGTAATAGCAATGTTGAGTTTTCGGTTCACACAATTAAATTCTTTTTGTACATTCATCTGTAATTCTTCGATTCTTCGTGGTTTACCTTCTATTAATAACTTTGGAAATCCCATAGAGATTATGACCTGAATCAGATCGATTCTTTTTTGAATCTCTATGCGTGCAATTCCCGCGACACCCGAGGATATTCTTATATTTTTTTGTACATAATTCTTTATACAATCCCGTATTTTTTTATCTTCTTGTAGACCCTCGGAATAATTTTTTGGTTGTGCAAACCAAAGGGAATGATGACCTTGGGTTGTACCAAGTCTGAAACCAAGTGGATTTATTTTTTGTCCCATACTCCCCCACTACTATACATATCATGACACGGCATATTTGTGTACTTTTTTTAGATATCCATCCAGGTTTTTTTAACCATATGATATATTCTTTATTTACCATATGCTATATTTATTGCTATATTTATATTCTTCATCTAAAGATATATTTTTAATACAATAGTTATATGATGCTATATTTATTGCTATATTTATATTCTTCTTCTAAGAATATATTTTTCAATACAATAGTTATATGACAAGTGGGTCTTTTTATCGGATAACTACGTCCTCGAGCTCGAGGTT